TAAATACCGAGCTAATGAATCCCCTTCCTTTTGCCATTGAATCTCCCAATCAAATTCGTCGTAACACTCATAACGATCAACTTTACGAAGATCCCATTGTATTCCGGAAGCCCGTAGCATTGGTCCTGATAAACCCCAATTTAGTGCTTCTTCTGCGCCAATAATGCCTACGCCTTCAACTCGTTCTAAAAAAATAGGATTCCGTGTAATAAGCTTTTCATATTCAGCAACCCCGGTTAAAAAATAATCGCAAAAATCCAAACATTTATCTATCCAGCCATGAGGTAGATCAGCAGCTACTCCTCCGATACGAAAATAATTATGCATCATGCGCATACCGGTAGCAGCTTCGAATAGGTCATATATCAATTCTCGTTCTCGCAAAATATAGAAGAAAGGGGTCTGTGCCCCAATATCTGCCATAAAAGGGCCAAGCCATAACAAATGGGAAGCGATACGACTCAACTCCAACATAATAGCTCTGATATAGCTAGCCCTTTTAGGTACTTGAATATTGCCTAGCTGTTCGGGTCCATTTACGGTTATTGCTTCTGTGAACATAGTAGCTAAATAATCCCAACGTGTTACATAAGGCAAATATTGTATAATTGTTCGATTTTCCGCAATTTTCTCCATCCCTCTATGTAAATAACCCAATATTGGTTCACATTCAATAACATCTTCACCATCGAGAGTAACGATCAGTCGAAGAACACCATGCATTGATGGGTGGTGAGGGCCCATATTGACTATCATGAGGTCTTTTCTTGTAGTTGGTGCAATCATAAGTTTTTTCCCGAGTCATTCTTCCCATGCATTGCTGAAAGTAAAAAGAAGTTCATCAAAATTGAAACGACTAAGCTCAAATGGTATCACGCTTCAAATTAACGAGTTTTTATCTCTCGAATATTCAACTCGCCAATTAATTCTTTATAGCGTTCTCTATTTTTTTTTGACAAATAGGCCAGCAGTCGTTGACGTTTTCCCAAAATTTTCCGCAAACCCCTCTGAGATGAAGAGTCTTTTTTGTGCAATTCCAAATGTGAAGTAAGTCTCCTTATCTTAGTCGTGAAACTGAATACTTGAAATTCAACAGACCCCCTGTTTTCTTCGTTTTCTTTTTGAGAAATAACCGAAATGAATGAATTTTTTACCATAAAAAAATCCCCTTTCCCTTTTTACAGATATGGATTTTACCGATCAGTAATAATAATGCCATTAATTTGAATGTGATATATACAATAATCTAATCCTAATTTATTTAGGAACTCCTAATTTTCTGAATTCAAATCACTCAATTCAATTTGAAATTGGATTTAGATAGGGATAGAAAAGGATTGGTACATTTTCGCATCGAAGAATTTAGATTTAAAACGAAGAAGTTTTTGTTGATTCATTTCGAGATCTAATTGAGCCATCATTTATTTCATATTGGATATTTAGAATGAAATGTGAGACAAGGCATGTGATCTGTGTATTTGTTTGCTTTCATATACCCTATATTATAATTATATTTTCATATACCCTATATTATATATAGGGTATAGGATATATAGAAAAAGTGTATTATCCACGAATTTTCAATCGTGGATACAGATGTATCCTTAACATACTGAAACGACTGCCATTATTGGTATCAAACCAATAACGATTCATACAAGCTAAATCCTCTAATCGATAATTAGGCCAAAGAAAGAGCTTTAATTTCATTAATTTCTTTTTCTCTCTATCAAGATGCTTACTGTCATGCGAAACTTGGCTGCTGTTTTTTCCGTTCTTTCCATTCCAAAATACTGGATTTCTATCTCCACCATTTCTATTCTTTGAATTGAAACAATTTAGAATTCTCAATTTTCTACGACGTCTAAACGATAAAATATTTTCAGGAACAGGCAAATCAAAATGATTTTTGTCTCTATTTCCAGTTATTCTTTGATGTGCTGAAATAGTTTCGTCAAAATTATTCTTAGAAACATATCTTTGTTCTTGGTATTTTTTATTAGTTTGGTGTTTACTCTTATGAACCAACGAAATACCTATGGTTTGATACATAATAAATTGGCCATCGTTTTTTCCAGACAGACGAATGGGTTCTATAATCAATACTCCCTTTTTCATCAATTCTGTAAGAGTTAAATTCTTCTGAATCAGCATTATATCCAAACAAATTTCTCTCGTTTGAATCGAGGAGATAGTAATTTTTTTTGGATCTATCAGCCTAAGCAGGAGACAACATACCTTGATATTATTCATCATTCTTTGATTCAAAGTATCGTCCCATCTTAATTGAAAAAGAAAAAAACGTTTCAGGAAGGAATCTAGTTCTGCTTCCGTGTTGCTTTTGTATTGTTTTTTCTTTTTCGCTTTTTTCATGTCTGATCTTGCAGAATTTTCTTCAAGATCTTTTTGTTGTGAGAGAACGGATCCAAGATCTCCTCGACTTGTGGGTTCTTTTTCTTCTTGATTTCGATGCTTTTTATTCGATGGTATCAAAAAACTTCCTTTTTTCTTTTCATTGATCTTTTTATTTTCACTACTATTTTCATTTCTATTCAAATTTAAAAGAAGTAATTTTCTTGGTATAAACCAAGGTTTCGTTTTATAGGCATTATAAAGTAACACAAGTTCTGGGAAGAACCAAAGTTCCAGATTCGATATGTGACGCTTTAGTATTTTTTCATTCATTCCCATCCAATCAAAAAAAACTTTGTGAGAGTTTGGTGGATTGATTTCTGGAATCATAAGATAAAAAAGATCTTTTTTATGAATTATTTGATAATTATTAGTACGAATTTGAGTATTTTGATTCCTATTGGTATCGATCGTGATCCAGGCCTCAATATCGACTTTTTGTCTAAGATAAAAATTGATAATTTTCCAATCAAAATATTTTCTATCGGCCGTTTTTTCCATATAGCGAATATCGACCTTTCCTAGAAAATTATTGATAGGGATGTTTCTCAGCATATCAAAAAGGCTTTCTTTATGCGTGTTATAAGAAAGCTCTTGGTTCTTATGTCCTTGAAAGGGAGAAAAGCATTCCGTTTTATTTTCATAATTAAGAAATTTATATGATAAAAGATCATATCTATAGTATTTTTGAAAATTATCTTTTTGATTAGATAATGAATATACTTCAAATTGGTTTTGTTTTTTGGAACCAATTAATTGGTCTTTTTCATATGAATGCCTTTTGCTAAAATTTGATTTTTTAGCTATACGACGCTGATGAACTGTATTTCGCCACTTTTCTGGTATTAATCTAGACCATCTGATCTGAGATAAATCGTATTGATAATGTCCTCTTAACCAGTTTTTCCATTGATTCATTTCATAACTCGGAAGTTTTTTATCTCCTAATTTCGACTGAACCATTCCTTGTGTTTCAAAAGAATCCTTTATTTCAGGCTTAAGAAAAAAAGGGATTCCTTGAGATTGAAAAACAGAGCTAAATTTATACGAGTTACTGACTTGGATTTGTGATAATTTGTAAAATACATAGGCTTGTGACATGTATGATAAGTCATAAAAAATAGGTGAATTTGTTTTACTATTACTAATATTATCAAGTGACTTTTTTATAGTCGAAATAAAGGCAATTGGATTTTTATTTTTTTTATTAATTATTTCTTGTTTTCTTTCCTTATTGTAAATGGATTTATCAATAATTTTTTTTGTTGATTCAAGAAAAAGTTCTGTATTCATTTTGCGAATATTAATGATAGATAAAAATATTTCTGTGTATATTCTTTCAATGAAAAATTTCAAAAAAAGGGGTAATTTAGAAATTAATCGAGCATTTCTTTTTTTTAATATTTGCCATTTTTCGAATCTTTTAGAATTATAACTTGTTTTGTTAGGACTAATATTATTTATTTTTGGAGTTACTTTTTTTTCCTCTTTTGTGATTCTTTCTATTTGATTTCGAATTGTACTTGTTCTATCAGTCAGATCCTTCATTTTTTTTTCTGTCAATGAAGAATTTGTTGAACTCGGAGATGCAATTTGACTAAATGATTCGTGAATTATCTGATTGCTGATTATAGAATCTTTTTTTTCTTTAATTTCACTCGATTCATATACTTCTACTTCTCTTAATCGAAATAATAGAATTGGATTTACTTTTGAAAGTTCTTTTATTATTTTTTTTATAAAAATAACACTTTTGATAACCCGTTTTTTTGTTTCTTTTGATACTTTTCGAAGTAATTTTGTTTTTGCTTTAAAAACTATTAGAACTCGAAAATACTGCTTTTTAAATTTTCCAATTTTTCTTTCAAGTTCCTTAAAAATGGGTTTCAAAAGGGAAGGTCGTTTTCGGGGCGAACCAAAAGGAAGTTCAGCTTCCATTCCCCAAACTGTTAAAAAACAAAAATCATCTTTTTCTTTTTTCTTTTTCATTAGATCTTTCTGAGAGGATCTTAGTTTCGATTTGTGCCAAGGTTTCAGACAGAAAGGAAATAATATTTTTATCTGAATACCGTCTGTCAACCAATTTTTAGGAAATTCTGTTTCTGATAACGGAACACCATTATAGGTACATTTAACATGCATCTCTGTATTCCATTCCTGTAAATCCTCAGACCATTCAGGAAGTTGCAATAGGCATATACGTCCAATATTTTTTGCAATTATCAATGAAGGTAATAGAATATATTTTCTAAAAATAGATTGAGTTAGTAACATGGAACCTCTTATTACTTGCGCAAATGGAATGGTATCCCAGGCCTCTGCTATGTCTATTCGCGCTTTCTCCTTTCTTTTGTTCTTCTCTTTGTTTTCTTCTCTTTTTGTTTGTTCTTCTGTATACTCTACAATTTTGAATGCTTCCCCCTTACCCACCCAATTTCTCAAAATTAGTTTAATCAACCCGGAGATATCAAAAGATAAAAAAGGGGATTTTTTTATTCTGTCCAAAAAAAGAGGGGAATGCACATTTGCTTGAAACAATTCCCAAATAACTATTTTACGCCTTTGAGCCCGCATAGAACCTTTGATTA